TGATTTGTTGTTTGTGCGTAATTTTTTTTACTATTGATAGGAATTCTCTTGTTGAGACCCTATGATTTGATTGAAACCTCAGATTCATACTAGAACCACGATGATTCGCCCTAAAGCTAAGCCCAAAGGTTCTCTGAGTAAGAACCATTTGATCATCACTTACTTAATGAATGAATGTTATGACTAAAAATCCAGAGAAAGATTTGTCCCTCGGTCAAAGTCAAAATAAACACGATTCGGAAAGAGAAAAAATCGTTCGATTTATGAAATACCTCTTTGAAAATTTTTGGAGTAGGAGTCCGGTCGCGAGGTCTGAATAGTAGGTATGAATCATAGTTCAAATATTTCTCTTGAGCTATTCCATGTATTCCGTGCTCCAGATACTCGAATAAATATCCGACGGGGCAGAACCATCTCCATTGAGATAAGATGACAGACCCATTTCTGCACTATCAATAGGATCAATTATAACAAGTCACACACTCATATTCCGGAACTACCGAAACAACGAAATTCCGCGGTCGAACTACCAGAAGGGTCCAGAAATCCGAGTCCTAAGTGATTCATTTTTGATTCAAAAGCTAGGACTTCGTTGTTCTTGTGGGCCTAACTCATTGAAATTCCATCCAGTAAAACGGAAGAATTATAAATCTCCAAAATAATAGATAGGAATATCGCAAATAGAGCCATTGCGACACCCATTAAGGGGGTAGTTCCCCATCCAGGAGCTACTTTACCATATTCCGAATTCAATGGTTTCAATAAATCCCCTGTAAGAGTTCTTCTTGGCCCAGATCTAGAACTGTCCTCAACGGTTTGTGTAACCATAAATCCTATTGCATTGGTTGAGATCTGTTGACTTTGTATACTATTCCGTTGTAAATAAACGATCTTGTCGTAACGTAGATCCACCATATCGTGGTCTTGAAATTTTCTAATAATGGAAACAGCAACCTTAGTCGCCATCTCTATATCCGGTTCACTTGTAAGCTTTACTGGGTATGCCTTATATACCGCTTTTGGGCAGCCCTCTCAACAACTAAGAGATCCGTTCGAGGAACACGGAGACTAGTTGAAATGATGAACCTCCCCTATTAGTTGGGAGGCTCATTACTTCAATTGAGATAATGAAAAATCATTTCATCTTTTTAGTCGAAATCCTAGGCGGGTCTCTAAAAAAGATAGCGAAAAAAATTATCCCTAGAGTCGAAATTAACAGGAATGTATAAACCAATGCTTCCATAGATTCGATCGTGGTTTACAATTATAGCTTCCACACCTGTGCATTTGGGATCATTTCCCAGACAAGGAAAGGGTAATATTTAAAGAAAAGCAATAATGAAAATAAAAATTTCTCCGGTACCCCGCCTATACCTATGCTAAATAAAAAAAATAGAGGCGAATGATACCAGACCAGAACAACGTTGTATCAAACTACTTGTCTCCTTGTAGTTGGATCTCCAAGTTTTTGGAATGCCCCAAATTCGACTTGAGCATCCAAATCTGGGTCAATCCCAGCAAAAACATCTCTGAACAAGGTTCTAGCACCGTGCCAAATGTGTCCGAAAAAGAAGAGCAAAGCAAACGAAGCATGTCCAAAAGTGAACCAACCCCTTGGACTGCTACGAAAAACGCCATCAGATTTCAAAGTAGCACGATCTAATTCAAAAATTTCCCCCAATTGCGCACGTCTAGCATATTTTTTCACAGTAGCGGGATCACTATAGCTGATTCCATTGAGTTCGCCACCATAGAACTCAACAGTTACGCCTACTTGTTCGACACTATATTTTGATTCTGCCCTTCTAAAAGGAACATCGGCTCGCACAATTCCGTCTCCGTCTACCAAAACGACTGGAAATGTTTCAAAAAAAGTAGGCATACGGCGTACAAAAAGCTCATGCCCCTCTTTATCTCTAAAGACGGGGTGCCCTAACCACCCAACAGCTATTCCATCCCCGTTGTCCATTGAGCCTGCTCGGAATAATCCCCCTTTCGCCGGATTATTACCGATGTAATCATAAAAAGCTAATTTTTCGGGAACTTTAGACCAAGCTTCTGATAAACTCAGATTTTCGGCTAGTCCGGTGCCAACTCTTCGATATATTTCTTGCTGGAAGTACCCCTGATCCCATTGATAACGGGTGGGCCCAAATAATTCGATGGGGGTAGTTGCTGAACCATACCACATAGTTCCAGCAACTACAAAAGCTGCAAAAAAGACAGCAGCGATACTACTGGAAAGGACAGTTTCAATATTACCCATACGTAATCCTTTGTATAGTCGTTGGGGCGGGCGGACACTAAGATGGAATAGGCCCGCTAATATGCCCAATGTCCCCGCTGCAATATGATGGGAGGCTATTCCCCCCGGAACAAAAGGATCAAAACCTTCTGCCCCCCACGCTGGATTTACAGGTTGTACTTTTCCGGTTAGGCCATAGGGGTCGGACACCCATATTCCAGGACCATACAAGCCTGTTACATGAAATGCACCAAAACCAAAGCAAGCCAACCCTGAGAGAAATAAATGAATTCCAAAGATCTTGGGCAAATCCAAGGAGGGTTTTCCCGTACGTTCATCACAGAAGATTTCTAGGTCCCAATACACCCAATGCCAGATGGCTGCTAAGAAGCACAAGCCGGAAAACACAATATGTGCCCCGGCCACACCTTCGTAACTCCAAATACCCGGATTCGCTACAGTTCCTCCTGTGATACTCCAACCACCCCATGAATTGGTTATTCCTAAACGAGTCATGAAGGGTATAACGAACATACCCTGTCTCCACATTGGATCAAGAACGGGGTCAGAGGGATCAAAAACCGCTAATTCATATAGGGCCATCGAGCCGGCCCAACCAGCAACTAGAGCTGTATGCATTATATGGACAGAAAGTAAGCGACCGGGATCATTCAATACGACGGTATGAACACGATACCAAGGCAAACCCATGGAAATACCCCTTTTTTATCAAAGATAAATGGACACTATGTGACTTTATCGCATTGGAAAAGACTATGCTATGGCCCTCCGCCTTTCAGTGCATTATCTCGAGGCAAGGGTTAATATTTATTCCCTTCCATTGGAAATAATTGAACAATTCAATTCTGTTCGTAGGAACAAAGAGAAACAAATCTATTCTATACCCGATAAGTACCAATACGCAATGGGGGGGGTTGGTCCCATTTTTTTTTGAGCAAATGCATAGAGACTTGTTCATCATTCGAATGACCCATTCGTAATAATTTTTTTTTCCGTTATTCATTCTGTCTTCCTCCATGAACCCTCCAATCTATGGATAAAATCCAATAAACGTTTTTAAAAATAAACGAAAATATTAGGAAGGTGAGAAAGCCATTGTTACGTTTCCACATCAAAGTAAAATATAGTACTTAGTGCTTTTTTTTTTTAACTTAATGCCCATTGGTGTTCCAAAAGTGCCTTTTCGGAATCCTGGAGAGGAAGATGCAGTTTGGGTTGACGTATAGTGCGACTTGTCAGACATATTGGGTCATATGGGATTTCCCCGTTCTCTCCCCCGATCGAGATACCCCCTGTTTTGCCCAAGAAAGATTGATTGAATCGTTAATAATAATTATAATTCGAATTCGGAGCGTGAAGCGCAATTAGATCAATTTTTTTGTTGGTTTGGGGATCAAAATTATATCAATTAATCCGTATTATCAACTAGAATAATTTATGGTTAGGTTGGACCAATAAGAAGTATCCAGGCTCCGTTCAGGAAATACCAAATTGGGAATCTACGGATAATTACCGCTTGTATCATAACGGATTCTTATTCTATTTATACCATAACATAATGTATAATATAAGTGATCTTAAACTGCCAATCAATAAAGTAATATGATGAATACATCAAATATTTGGTATTGGTGGAAGGCATGAAACCGGCCGAATTGAAAAAAAAAAAGTCGTAGCAAAAGCAAAAAGAAGTGGTACTGGGATTATTTGTACTATATGTGCAAATAGAATTCGGGCAGATTTTTACCCGGAGTAGAGCATAAACCTAAAAGAATTGAGGAGGCCCGTTTAGGAACAAGAAAATAACATCGTGATTCGAATCTCGATGAAACCAATACATCAATGAGAGGTTAGTTCGATAAGTTCAATGAATTCTTTTTTTTTATATTATAGGTTAAAATTCTTATAGGTTAAAGGGAAGCGATTCAAAACTCATGTTTCTTAAAAATGAAAGAAAAAGCCTCTTCGTTTAGTTAGGAAAAAACTTTTTTTTTTACGAAAAAAAAAAAACAAAGAGGGCTGGAATCGACACATTGATTCTTTTTTTTTTTTTTCGTTTCGCCATTTTTTGAACCGTATGCATCTAAAGGCGCGTGTGCGGTTCCGAAGGAAATTTTGTCCTAATCAACCGACTTCATCGAGAAAGATTACTTTTTTTAGGGCAAGAGATTGATAGCGAGATCTCAAATCAAATTGTAGGTCTCATGATATATCTCAGTATAGAGGATGCGACCAGGGATCTTTATTTGTTTATAAACTCTCCCGGCGGGTGGGTAATCCCCGGAATAGCTATTTATGACACTATGCAATTTGTGTCACCAGATGTACATACAATATGCATGGGATTAGCCGCTTCAATGGGATCTTTTATCCTGGTCGGAGGAGAAATTACCAAACGTCTAGCATTCCCTCACGCTTGGCGCCAATGAGTTTTTTTTTATTTGAGAGAAAACATAAGACTATGCCTTCGCTATATGGAATATAAATAATAAGTAATAATAGCATGGCACCTCGAACTCGATATTAACAAACCATTATTTCATTTTTTTTTCCATAACATGAGATTCTGTATCGAGATAGTAGTATGAAACAAAGGTTATTTCCCGATTTCATCTTATGTATCGGAGGTCTGTTTCAGCGTCACAAACAAATCCTTTTTTGCTTCTACACCAGAAGTCTCTTTCCGATATTTAGGTTATGAAAGAGTACGAAAGAAAATAAAAAAAAATTGACTTATTTGATCCGATCAGAAAGATACTTTGGGATTGCAGAATCACAGAACAGACGAGATAAAATAAATATATAAAGCAACGGAACCATCATAGTATTTTTGGCTCCTCCGAAAGGAAGGATGGTAAATGGAGCATTCAACGATCTGGATCTGATGGATCTTATTTGTCTTGTCTCTTTCTTCAATGGAAGGGAAAAGTAAATTCCATTTAGGAGCCGTATGCAATGCACAAAAAAATATGCCTGTACGGTTGTTCAATTCTATCTTTTTCCTCTTGCTTGTTATTCTTTATCCTACCCCTTCATGCGATCGCGCGAGATAGGGGAACCATTCATTATGTTATTATATTATATCGCCAGGGTTATGATCCACCAACCTGCTAGCTCTTTTTATGAGGCATCAACAGGAGAATTTATCCTGGAAGCGGAAGAACTACTAAGACTACGCGAAACCCTCACAAGGGTTTATGTACAAAGAACGGGAAAACCCTTATGGGTTATATCCGAAGACATGGAAAGGGATGTTTTTATGTCAGCAACAGAAGCCCAAGCTCATGGCATTGTTGATCTTGTAGCGATCGAAAATAACGGGGGTTTCGCATAAAAATCCGAGATTCTATCTCGAACCATAATTAGAATGATCCGTAAGTTCATATTTTATGTTCTTACCCAGGTAAAAAATTAAGAAGTAATTCATCATGATCGGGTTAGGATCGATCTAAACCAGCTTTTGGATACGATGCAGCATGCCAACTATTAAACAACTTATTAGAAATACAAGACAGCCAATCCGAAATGTTACGAAATCCCCTGCTCTTCGAGGATGTCCTCAGCGTCGAGGAATATGTACTAGGGTGTATGTGCGACGCGTTCAGATCATGGGCTGGAACAAATGAGACAATTTTTCCAGTATCAATGACCAGTACCAACGAATAGGATGGAATGGACGAACTCCATTCACTATCTAAAAATAGTGATCTATCATATACCTATATTGTGTTATTGTGTATGGTATGGAATTTATGGTTTCCATTGGTGCAAATCCAATCACCTCAATTTGAGATGAAAAGCAATTCCCCATTGGTAGCAAGTGGTATCCATTAAGCGGGGAAATTTTTTTTTAATTTAAAAACAGAAAAATTCTGTTCCTACTCTTGCAAGAACGGACTAACAGGGTCAGCTACCTAGCCAACCTTCACAACTAAATGCCGTCACTGTATGGATAGATCTCGTTGTGAAAAGACCTATTACTGTATAATTCATGGGTAGAGCCAAAGAGTGTGAACTGTACAAGTTACCAAAACATTGATTAAATGAGTAAGGGGCTCCGGTGTATAGAGAGGACCTCACCGTTTAAGAAGTAACCATAGAAACGATGGAAGCCACTATTTCTATTTTATTTCTATTTTATTTATTTATCCATTTACTACGTATTTATTACTATTTATTTGATACTTAATATCGGTCAAATTTTATATTTTATTTTGGGGCGAAATGCAAATGCCTGGAAGAAATAAAAAATCGTGGTTGGGAAGGTCATAGTAGCAAAAGCCATTGGAATTTTTATTTTATACATCGGAAGAATCCGTTTTGTTATTAATTAAACTAGAAGAGGGGAAAAGAATGACTGAAAGAAAAGAAATCAATTAGTTATTCATCAAAGTTTTATTTGATTCAATGACCAGAGTTAGACGAGGATATATAGCTCGGAGACGTCGATCAAAAATGCGTTTATTTGCATCAACCTTTCGAGGGGCTCATTCAAGACTTACTCGAACTATTATGCAACAGAAAATGAGAGCTTTGGTTTCTACTCATCGGGATAGAGGCCGGCAAAAGAGAGATTTTCGTCGTTTGTGGATCACTCGGATAAACGCGGTAACCCGCGAGGATAGGGTATCCTATAGTTATAGTAGATTAATACACGATCTGCGCAAGAGACAGTTGCTTCTTAACCGTAAAATACTTGCACAAATAGCTATATCAAATAAGAATAGTCTTTACATGATTTCTAATGAAATCCTCAAATAAGGAGATTTAAGGAATTCGACGGAATGATTTAAACGGAGTTCCCCGGAGAATGAACTCCGGGAAGATAGAATCGAAATTCATATGATAACAGTAGGAATGAATAAACACGCTTCAATAATAAAAAAAAGATTTCTCCTCCCCCCCCCCCCCCCATTATTTTTTCTTTTTTTCTTATGACGCGACAATCTAATCTCTCGGCTTTTCCAACAAAACATCAATCGGAGTTTGAGTTCCAATTAGAGTTTTTATTCAATTCGGGTGGTGGGTCTACTTATTTCTGTTTCTAGGGCCGGTAGTTCTAGGGAACGACTCGGCTCTCTCAAATTGTTTCTCATTATTAAGAAAAGGTAATGAAGATAAAATGCGAGCTTGTTTTATAGCGATAGTAATTAATCTTTGTTGTTTCAAAGTCAATCTGTTCACTCTTCTAGATAATATTTTTCCTTGTTCACTAATAAATTGACTAATTAAGC